TCTTTGGAAGATCTATCTCGTGTCTTGTACTGCATGGTTCCACTCTGCAAGAACTCCGAATCATTCTCTTGAAGCTCATCCTCTTTATCATAAAAGATCCGCTTGCCCCGAAATGACCTGGACCAATAGGAAAATCCCAATTCATTGGGCCTTTCGATACAAAGAAAGCCCCAAGGGCGCCATATTCTAGGAGCCCAAACTATGTGATTGAATAAATCCTCCTCTATCTGTTGCGGGTCAAGGTTAGGGTCAAGGGCGCCTTCTTCAAACTCCGATTCGTATTTTTCATAGAGCTGATCAAGGATAGAACAAGATCCGTTTTGCATCATATCTAAGGGATTCCTCGGTTCGGGCCGAAGAAGCAATGTCACTCGATCATTATCAAAGCAATTTTTTTCTGTCCGCGAAGATCCCACCAGAGCGCCTTCTACTTCTAATAGGCCATGAACTAGATCAGAATCATTCTCAACGAGTCCATAGGAAGTGATCCCATTTTTTTCATCGGGTCCGGGTAAAGACCAAAGATCTTGAGCGACCGATCCGGCAGAACAACTCAAAAGATAAAGAAGTATCGTGAATTTCTTCATGCTCGTTCCAAGTTCGAAGTACCATTTGTACAAATAAGAATCCCCTTCGTTACATAATTTCTTCTTCAGATAGATAGATATAGGATCTATGGGACAATTACTTAGAAGTACATTTTGTGCTACAGCCCTTCCTATCTGATAGAAAAGGATCCCATGATCCTGAACCGATCTTACCTGGGATCGCAAATCCCAAGTTTGTCTATGAAGAGCGGATCTAATTGTATTAGTGTCTATAATTGATTTCTTCTGTGTAATACTAATCGATAGGACCTCATTGGTAAGTGCTACAAGATCTCGTGCATTGGGCCCCATGGTTATGGACCCGAATCCGTTAGTATGGAACATTTTCTTTTCCAAGTGAAATCCCCTAGTATATGAAAGAGTGAAAAAGTACTTTCGTTGTTGTGGAATAAGAAGCCTTCGTAACTTAATGCACGTATTGAATTTGTTCGGAGCTATGAGAGCGGGATCCACTTTTTGGGGAATATGAGTCGAAGCAATAACAAGAATATTTCTAGTAGAACATCTTTCACAATCCCTGGAGAGATGGTTCACTAATAGACCGAGGGATAAGTAATTCGACTCATTCACATCCAGATCATGAATGTTTGGGATCCATATTATGCAAGGAGACATTGCTCTTGCTAATTCGAATTGAAGGGTGATAGACAATCGGTTTATTTCCGCCATCATCTCCTTATCCATAGTTAGCGCATTCATCCAAGTTAGCAGTTCCAGCTCCGTATCAAGGTCACGATCGATATCGTCACTAGCATCAATATTGTCACTATCATCAATATCGATATCGTCACTAGCATCAATATTGTCACTATCATCAATATCGATATCAGCAATAAATTTAGGCTTCTTATCCAGTAACTTGTTAAGAAATACCGTAATGAAAGGAACATAGGAGTTTGTCGCTAGGTATTTGACCAAATAGGATCGTCCAGTTCCTATAGAACCTATCACTAAAATACCCCTAGAGGGGGATAAGGCTAAGCGGAGCGAAAAAGGTTTTCCATGAGATGGGAAATGAAAACTATTAGCCCCAGACGAAGTTTGTGAATAAGTGATTGTCTGATAATGAGCAAGGAATATCCGTCTTTCTGCTAAACAGGATATATTGAACTCATAATTCATTAGATGCTTTTGATGAATGTCAACCAAGTATCGTAAGTAAATTGCTCCCGGTTGTTCAATCATTTGATAACCAGAGTCATTCTTTGATAAATGATCACTATGAGTCAGACTCAATAGAATTCTTTTTTCTGTCGTTAAGGCGGAGAGCTGAACCAAGAATTTTCTTTCTTCCTCATGAATCGAATCACTGTTCGCGACCCAGGATTCTATTTTATCATCAATCCAATCCCCGTTCACGTTTTTTCTTTTTCTTATCAATGAATAGATCTCTTTACTTGTATGACTTAGATGTCTCGTATTTATAGAAAAAGCGATTCGATTGATGGGAAATAGAAAGAGATTCTTTAACCAGAAAGAATTCGGTTCAGACGTAGGATACTTATCTAGAAGTTTTCGCAACTCAATCTCAATCATTGATGAGGGAATCATCAAAGATTTGACCTTTTCGAACTCTGTCTGTAACTCACTAAAGGTCTGGGAAACAAAGAAAAGATGTATAAGAACGAGATATCCAGCAACAAGAACAAGGAAAAGGATTGAATAGAGGAATTCCCAAACATTTGGCGATCTCAGATGTGTCGATATCAACGACGACTTATTCTTTTTATTTCGATGAATCATTTCTTTGGACAGAAGATTATGTAACCATTTACTCGAGATCTCACTTCTGAGAAAAAATTGCATCTTCCACAATTTTGTCTGAAGAATTCGCCACGATATACCCATAATATCATGAAAAATGGATACACTGCTACTTAGTATTGACAATAGGTCTGAAAAAGTATCTAAAAATATCGAATTTAGATATTTGTACCCTGTCGAAGTAAAGAAGCTTGGCATATATGTTTGGAATAGATTCCATTTTTTTGAGAGAATTGAAAAAGCACTATCTCGTTGAAAGGTTGTATACATCCGCCCTTTCTGAACCCCAACGCATTTCTTTAGACAAAGACTCTGTTTTTTCCTTTTTTCGGATGGGAAATCTTTCTCAGAACATGGAATGTGAATCAAACCTATATTTGAATTGAAATTGGGACACTCATGAAGGTTCTTTCCTTCTGAATCAGATAGATTCATATCTGAAAGAGGTTGACAATAAGTTCTTTCAAAATTGACAATTTGTCCCTCTGTTAGAGGGTTTCCAGAAGTGTCTACGATCGAATAAATAGCTCTACGAACGAATGGATCGGGTCGACTTAGAAAATGAAAAGATTTGTCCAAGTTATACCTTTCGTCACCACTTTGTGGAAAATCGTTAGGTATGAATATGTTAGATACTTGTGACTCGATTGGTGAAATAGTAGTTCTCCCCCCAAAAACATGTTTTTTTTTACCAACGCACAAAGAAAATCTTTTCTTGCGAAGGAACAAGATATTGAGAAATTGCCCATATAGAAAATATGAATTATTATTACGAGCCTTTTCCACAGAAAAAGGGAATCTTTTGTTACAATAGAAGCAGAAGTGATGCGGATTATTCAAGAATCGAAGTCGATTTGCTTTATAAAAAGAGGATATCAATGAACTTCTGTGAAATGGTTTCCCGGGATTCAGCCAATTGTCTTGATCGTAGAATATCATTGAGAAATAGGAATCTTTGTTATCAAAGGATTTCCTGCGATTAGTTCTAGTATGGAATGAGTCAATCATCCGCTTTGGTATCTTATTGAACAAAAATGGTGATATTGTTCCTCCATTGATCAAGAATTTCGAAGTACCATCATCAGCCAGTAAGAAGGGGTTCAATTTTTTCAAATGAACAATTTGAAAACCTATCGATTCTAACAACTGATTGCAGAGTTTATCATTCGGACCTTTCAATTCATAGATGTTGATTTCGGACCTATGAATGGGGGTATTCCCAAAACTTACACAGGAAAAAGGAAAAGAAAGTGAATTAGACAAAAAGAAAAGCAACTTGGCCAAAAAACGAAGTGACTTGCCCAAAAAACGAAGTGACTGGGGGAAAAGGAAAAAGAAACGAAGTGACCTGGACCACTTGGGCAAAAAGAAAGTAAGCAACTTATACACATCTTTTTCGAATTTCTTGCAAACCTCAGAATAATTCATCAAAAATTGATTAATACGAATACGTGTATAAATACGTAATTGATCAAACATTACTTGAAAACGGCTCTTTTGCACTTGAAAATGCACTTGAAAACAGCTTTTCTGCTCAGAAAGGAAATGTTCCAAATGTTCCTGGCAATTCTTGCTCCCATTGGACCATTTGTATATATATGCATAATCTTGTTTGATCATATATTTCATTAGAGTTCTATGACTGAGAGTATCCTTTCCTTTTTGATCCCTTTGAATTCCATATTCGAAGTTGCGATCGGATCTATTCATTAAAAAGAATCGATTCAATACACTTCTTATGTACCTATTATATTGGATTTGAATCAGATTTCGGATCAATCTATATTGATTGACTGCTTCCATTATGTTATTGCTAGCAAATACCACCATTTTTTGCTTTAGATCTCCCAAACCATTCCCGCAGGAGATCCAGACCCGTTTTTGTCTGATCCTTCGAAAAAAATATTCATTCTCCTCATAACGAAAAAGAACAGGAGACAGAACCAATAAAGATTTCTTTTTCGATTCAGCCCCGGTGTTGAATACCTCATTCAAGAATTTTTTTTGATCCAATCCGTACGAATCAATAGAAAAAGAAAATCCCTTATGATACACCAGATCCGGCTCGGTTATTGATAGAGTAAATAGATCTGCCATTTCTTGCAATCTCTCTTCTGATTCAAAATCGTGGTGTAACGCGTATCCTCCCCTGTTCCGTTCATGGAATCGGTGAAAGAAATCAAAAAATGGATTTTTGTTAAAGAATGAAATCTTATTGGAACTGTCCAGATCCGGGTCATCCTTCGGAACCATATCACATCCCGGATCTAATGAAATAGAATGAATTGAGACAGTATTTTGTAAATACGTAATGATTTTGAATAAATGAATCATTTCTTTATTTTCTGATCGCCGGACAAAAGAAAGATGTTTCTTCAACAATTTCTGCTCTCTAGTGGACCTCTCAGTAGGATTCGAACCCAGATGAAGTTCTGACCATCTATCAGAGAAAAAAGAACGAACGGATCTTGTAGCATTCCCAAGAAATTCTTCCATTTCTTCCGGAAACAGATGATTAATCATCGGTTTCTCGCGTTCCGTGAATAGCTGGGACATTGAGGAATATCCAGAAAGGTTTTTCGGGAATCGGTCTGATTCTATCTCTTTTCGTTCCGTTTGAAGAAAGGAAGGATCCCAGGGAATCGATCTTTCTTCTAGTTGTTGAATCTCTCTTTGATTGATCAATGTGCGATATTCCGAATCCTCATTACTAATGGAATCCAAATGATTGGAATCCAAATGATTGGAATCCAAATGATCTCTGGATTGATCAGAGGATCCTTTCAGTTGGCTAGAATCCGTTACTTGAACGAAACTAGACCTTGTGGAATCATATTGAATATTTGACCATACATTCCGTACCTTGCTAAAAAACCGATCCTTCTTTCCCAACCACACATTGCCTAACCAAAAATACGATTCGGGCGGATTATTCCCCCAACTAGGGAATAAAAGGAAGAGATCTTGGCGGAATTTCCACATATGAAATTGAGTACAATTTTGCAACGAGATAGCCCCCTTGTTTCTCGAGAAGAGATGGGAAACATGCTCATGTTGTTTGAAGAAAACCCCCGCTTCAATTGGTCTTTTTTCACGAAAAGCAGACATAAGATAAGAAATCCAGTCTTTCGCTAATCTTTCCAATAAAATAGGATCAGCCAATTTCCAATCATGGTCCTTGTGGGTCGAATCATCATCCATATAATATACAAAAAGAAACTCCAGAGATTTGCTATCTTTCTCTTTGAATAAGATCTCAATTTCGGCGACGGTTTCATTAGATATCTTACAACTAGAATTCCTCTTTGTTATTGAGAGAACCCCAGTACTCTCTTTCCGATTCAGGAAAGAACTCTCAGAGATCTTTTTTCCTTTTGGAAGATACAGGAGCGAAACAATCAACCTATTGATATTGGAAGACCCAACAGCTTCTTCCAATCGATCATTTCTGGGTCCAGTGGAATTCATAGGTATAGGAAGAAACCCTGTCAAATATAGGTTTTTTCTTTCGACCATATTTCGATTGTTAATACGATATATAAGTACCGCTACTACAAAGAGTATTACTCCCCTGATCGTGAAAGATCGATTGCTTGTTGAACCCTGGAAATTGCGTGAAAGTAGAATACTAAAAATTCGTGGGTCAAAGAGTTTTAGAAAACGTTCTTGGTGGAAAAAAATGTGAATAAAGGATCCCACTGAATTGAATTGGGTCCACGAATCTAAGAAATAGTGAGAATTCTTTATCTCTCTCATTATCTCTCTCAATTCGAAAATACAGAACTTGATTTGTATTTTTTGCATTTGCATTGGGTTCACCTCCGAGATTTCATCTCATTTTGATTTTGATTCTTCTTTTATGTTATTTTAATTTAAATGATTTTTGGCACCGTGGACAAGGGTCCCTGTTAAGCATCCATGGCTGAGTGGTGAAAGCGCCCAACTCATAATTGGCGAAGTCGTAGGTTCAATTCCTACTGGATGCACGCAATCAGGACCTTGGAATCTCATCCATACATAACGAATTGATGTCACATAACACAATTCAGATCCATATCATAACATACTATTTCTATTTTTTTTTCTCATAGATCATAACTAACATATCTATCTCTATCATATATTTGATTATTTTTATGAGCTCCATTACAAAAACAAAAATCGCACCTAACCATTAAGTAAGATGCGATG